CATTGGGTTTATACTAATCAAGAAAAAAAGAATAATCTAACCAATGAGTTGGTAAATAGAATTGAAACTATAGACAAAGAATATTTTTTTGTCGATATACTAGAAAAAAAAATAAGATTGTGTAATGAGGGAAATAAAAAAGAATATTTGCGCCAAATATATGATCCTTTCTTGAACGGGCCGCATCGTGGAAGAATCAAAAAATGGATTTCACCTTTAATTATAAATGAAATTGTAACAGAAACTTTTCTAGAAACAAATAAAATTCATACTATCTTTCTTACTGATACTCATCTCCAAAAATTTGAACAGAAACTGGATAGATTTGAAAAAAAAACATTATCAAAAAAAATGCGTTATTTCTTGACTTTAATCAATCAACTTGTTAGAGAAAGGGAATCCAATTTCAATTTAAAAAGATCTTTTTTATTTTCAGAACAAGAAAGAGTTGAGTTTGAAAAGGAAACAAACCTTTTCAAATTTTTATTCAATACAATTATAACCGATACTAATAATAAAAAAAGAAATAAAAATATTATTGGAATAAAAGAAATTAGTAAAAAGGTACCTCGATGGTCGTATAAATTAATCAATGAATTAGAACAACAGGAAGGAGAAGGTGAAGAAGAAGTACCCATTGATCATGAGATTCGTTCAAGAAAATTCAAACGTGTAGTAATTTTTAGTGATAACGAGCAAAATAGTGATACTACTAATAAAGATACTAACAACCCCGATCAAACAGACGAAGTGGCTTTAATACGCTATTCACAACAATCGGATTTTCGGAGAGACATAATCAAAGGCTCTATCCGAGCACAAAGACGTAAAACAGTTATTTGGGAACTCTTTCAAGCAAATGTGCATTCTCTCCTCTTTTTAAACAGAATAGACAAATTGAGTTTTTTTTCTTTTGATACCTCAGGACTAATGAAACTCATTTTTCGAAAGAGAGGGGGAGCAGAAATAAAAATTTCAGATTATACAGAAGAAGAGAGAAAAGAAGAAAAAAAAAAAGAGAAGGACAAAAAAGAAGAAAACAAAAGAAAGGAGACAGCACGAATAGAAATAGCAGAAGCTTGGGATACGATTCCATTTGCGCAAGTAATAAGAGGTTTAATGTTAATAACTCAATCAACTGTTAGAAAATTTATTCTATTACCTTCATTAATAATAACTAAAAATATTGTCCGTATGCTACTATTTCAATTTCCTGAATGGTCTGAAGATTTAAAGGAATGGAAGCGAGAAATACATATTAAATGTACTTATAATGGTGTTCAATTATCAGAACGAGAATTTCCAAAAAATTGGTTACTAGACGGCATTCAGATAAAAATCCTATTTCCTTTCTGTCTAAAGCCTTGGCACGGATCTAAACTAAGGTATTCTTATCTAGATCAAATGAAAAAAAAAGGTAAAAAAGATGCTTTTTGTTTTTTAACAGTTTGGGGAATGGAAACTGAAATCCCTTTTGGTTCTCCCCGAAAAAGGCCTTCCTTTTTTGAACCTGTTTTAAAGAAACTCGAAAAAACACTTGTAAATTTAAAAAAAAAATCTTTTTTAATTTTACAAGTTTTAAAAGCAAGAACAAAATTATTTCTAACTATCTCAAAAAAAACAAAGGAAAGGTTTAGCAAAAATATTCTATTTTTAAAACTAATAATAAAAGAAATCTCAAATATAAATATATTTATATTTAGTAGATTGAAAGAAGTAGATAAAGCAAGCGAAACTAAAAAAGCAAACGATTCTATAATGGGTAATCAAATAATTAATGAATCTATGAATCAAATTAGATCTAGAAATTGGACAAATTTTTTACTAACAGAAACAAAAATGAATGGTCTAACTGATAGAACAAGTACAATTAGAAAAAAAATAGAAAGAATTACAAAAGAAAAAAAAAAAGCGACTCCAGGAATAAATGTGAGTTCTAATACTAATAGTTGTAATGCTAAAAGATTTCAATTAACAAAAAGGCTTTGGCAAATATTAAAAAGGCGTAGTGCTCGATTAATCCGTAAATTTTATTTTTTTATAAAATTTTTCATTGAAAAGATATACATAGATATCCTTCTATCTATCATTAATATTCCCAGAATAAATACAAAACTTTTTCTTGAATCAACAAAAAATTTTATTGAGAAACCTATTTCCAATACTAAAAAAAATAACGAAAAAAGTAATAAAACCAATCAAAATACGATTGACTTTATTTCAACTATACAAAAGCCCTTTTATAATATTAGTAATAAAAATTCACAGAATTTTGATGAATTATCTTCCTTTTCACAAGCATATGTATTTTACAAATTATCACAAGTTCAAGTTCTTAACTTGTTTAAGTTAAGATCTATTCTTGAATATCACGGAACATCTTTTTTTATTAAAACTTCAATCAAAAATTATTTTGGCAGACAAGGAATAATTGATTCTAAATTCAAAGATAAGAAACTTCCGAACTTGAAAAAAAATCAATGGAAAAGCTGGTTAAGAGGTTATTATCAATATAATTTATCCCAGATTAGATGGTCTAAATTAATAGCACAAAAGTGGCGAAATAGCACCAAAAAATGTCGTACAATTCAAGATAAAAATTTAAACAAAGAAGTTTCATATGAAAAAGAACAATTAAGTTATTATAAAAAACAAAGTGATTACGAAATATATTTATTACCAAATCAGAAAGAGAATTTTCAAAAATACTATAGATATAATCTTTTATCTTATAGATCTATTAATTATGAGGACCTATCTATTTATAGATCACCATTGCAAGTAAATAAAACTCCAAAGAATTCTTATAATTACAATACACAAAAAAGAAAACATTTTGCTAGATTAGCCTATATACCTATCAATAATTTTCTAGGAAAAAGTGCTGGTATATATATGGAAAAAAATACGGATCGAAAATATTTGGATTGGAAAATTCTCCATTTTTGTTTTAGAAAAAAAATAGATATTGAAGCTTGGGTCAAGGTCAATACCAACAGGAATCAAAATACTAAGACCGAGACTCCTAAGTATCAAATAATTGATAAAGTTGATAAAAAAGATCTTTTTTATTTTATGGTTCATCAAAATGAAGAAAGCAATTTATCTAAGCAAAAAAAAAAATGGGATTGGATGGGAATGAATGCGGAAATATTAAGTCATCCTATATCAAATCTAGAACTTTGGTTCTTCCCAGAATTTTTCCTATTTTATAATGCATATAAAAGAAAACCCTGGCTTATACCAAGCAAATTCCTTTTTTTGAATTTTAATATAAATGAAAGTCTTAGTGAAACTCAAAACATGAATAGAAAACAAAAAGAACTTATACCGTCGAACGAAAAAAAATATTTTAAATTTGAATTCAAGAATAAAAAAGAAAAAGAATTTGAAAATCAAAGAGATCTTAGCTCAAATATACAAAACCAAGAAAACGCGATTGCAGAAACTTATTCGGAATCAGACATGAAAAAACTACAAAAGAAAAAACAATACAAGAGCAATACGGAAGCAGAACTAGATTTCTTCCTGAAAAGATATTTCCTTTTTCAATTGAGATGGGATGGTGCTTTGAATCAAAGAATGATCAATAATATCAAAGTATATTGTCTCTTGCTTAGACTGAGAAATCCAAAAAAAATAACCCTATCCTCTATTCAAAGGAGAGAGCTGAATCTTGATATAATGCTGATTAAAAAGAATTTAACTCTTACAGAATTGATGAAAAGGGGGAGATTGATTATCGAACCTTTTCGTCTGTCTGTAAAAAAAGCGGGCCAGCTTATTATGCATCAAACTATAAATATTTCATTAGTTCATAAGAGTAGGCATCGTACTAATCAAAGATATGCCAATAAGGAGGATTTTGATAAATCCACTCGAAGCCATCTAACTGGAAATAAGCATTTTTATTTGCTTTTCCCTGAAAATATTTTAGCGTCTCGACGTCGTAGAGAATTGAGAATTCTAATTTGTTTCCAGTCAAAGAATAGTCAAGGTATGGATAAAAATGGAATATTTTGTAATGGGAATAATTTAAAAAGTTCTAGTCAATTTTTGAATGAAAATAAAGATCTTGATAGACAAAAATTAATTAAATTAAAATTCTTTCTTTGGCCCAATTATCGATTAGAAGATTTATCTTGTATGAATCGCTATTGGTTTGATACAAATAATGGAAGTTGTTTCAGTCTGTTAAGGATACGTATGTACCCCACAATTGAAAGGTAATTAATGAAACTTTATGTCTGTACCATATCTGATATATGAAAACAAACAAATGCGCATATAACTTGTCTTACATTTTAGTCTAATATATGATACTAATTTAATGTAATAGGGTATCCATTATTTCTAAAAAGGAATCAACAAAATCTTCTTCATTTTAAGATTTAAATAATTTTCTTTTGAAAATGCAAAATAGACTATTGTTTTGTATGCCTATCCGAATGCAAGTTTAATTGGATTTATTCTTTTTATTTAAAAAAGTTAGTTGATTATGTATACCAAATTAAACTAACTCACATTATTATTACTGATCGGTAAAATTCATATTTGTAAAAAGGGGGAATTATTTTATGGTAAAAAATTCATTCATTTCAGTTATTTCACAAAAAGAAAAAGAAGAAAACCCGGGGTCTGTTGAATTCCAAGTATTCTGTTTTACTAATAAGATACGAAAACTTACTTCCCATTTGGAATTGCACAAAAAAGACTTTTTATCTCAGAGAGGTCTGCGGAAAATTTTGGGAAAGCGCCAACGCCTGCTAGCTTATTTATCAAAAAAAAATAGAGTACGTTATAAAGAATTAATAGGTCAGTTGAATATTCGAGAGATAAAAACCCGTTAATTTGAAAAATTATTTTAATTTTGATGACTCTCTTTTGATTTTCAGCAATTCATGGAAGAATGAATCGGGAAAAAACCTATGACTGCACCAGTTACAAGAAAGGACCTCATGATAGTCAATATGGGTCCTCACCACCCATCAATGCATGGTGTTCTTCGACTCATCCTTACTCTAGATGGTGAAGATGTTATCGACTGTGAACCAATATTAGGTTATTTACACAGGGGAATGGAAAAAATTGCAGAAAACCGAACAATTATACAATATTTGCCTTATGTAACACGTTGGGATTATTTAGCTACTATGTTTACAGAAGCAATAACTGTAAATGCACCAGAGCAGTTGGGAAATATTCAAGTACCTAAAAGAGCTAGTTATATCAGAGTAATTATGTTGGAGTTGAGTCGTATAGCTTCTCATTTGTTATGGCTTGGACCCTTTATGGCAGATATTGGTGCACAGACCCCCTTCTTTTATATTTTTCGAGAAAGAGAATTAATATATGATCTATTCGAAGCTGCCACCGGTATGCGAATGATGCATAATTATTTTCGTATTGGAGGAATAGCTGCCGATCTACCTCATGGCTGGATAGATAAGTGTTTGGATTTTTGCGATTATTTTTTAAGGGAGGTTGCTGAATATAAAAAGCTTATTACGCGGAACCCTATTTTTTTAGAACGAGTTGAAGGGCTAGGCATTGTTAGTGAAGAGGAAGCAATAAATTGGGGTTTATCAGGACCAATGTTACGAGCTTCCGGAATACAATGGGATCTTCGTAAGATTGATCATTATGAGTGTTATGACGAATTTGACTGGGAAGTCCAATGGCAAAAAGAAGGGGATTCATTAGCTCGTTATTTAGTACGAATCAGTGAAATGACAGAGTCTATAAAAATAATTCAACAGGCTCTGGAAGGAATTCCGGGAGGGCCCTATGAGAATTTAGAAACCCGGCGCTTTGCTGGAGTAAGAAATACCGAATGGAATGATTTTGAATACCGATTCATTAGTAAAAAACCTTCTCCTACTTTTGAATTGTCGAAGCAAGAACTTTATGTAAGAGTCGAAGCTCCAAAAGGAGAATTGGGGATTTTTATGATAGGAGATCAGAATGTTTTTCCTTGGAGATGGAAAATTCGACCGCCGGGTTTTGTCAATTTGCAAATTCTTCCTCAATTAGTTAAAAGAATGAAATTGGCTGATATTATGACGATACTAGGTAGCATAGATATCATTATGGGAGAGGTTGATCGTTGAAATGATAATTAATACAACAGAAGTAGAAGCTATCAATTCTTTTTCTAGGTTGGAATTCTTAAAAGAAATCTATGACATCATATGGATGTTTGTCCCTATTTTAACTACTGTATTAGGAATTACAATAGGCGTACTCATAATTGTTTGGTTAGAAAGAGAAATATCCGCCGGGATACAACAACGTATTGGCCCTGAATATGCTGGCCCATTGGGGGTTCTTCAAGCTCTAGCAGATGGGACAAAATTGCTTTTCAAAGAGAATCTTCTTCCATCTCGAGGAAATATTAGTTTATTTAGTATTGGCCCCTCCCTAGCTGTCATATCTATTTTGTTAAGTTATTCAGTAATTCCTTTTGGCTATCATCTTGTTCTAGCCGATCTCAGTATAGGCGTTTTTTTATGGATTGCTATTTCAAGTATTGCTCCCATTGGACTTCTTATGTCAGGATATGGATCAAATAATAAATATTCCTTTTTAGGTGGTCTACGAGCTGCTGCTCAATCAATTAGTTATGAAATACCATTAACTCTATGTGTGTTATCAATATCTCTACGTGTGATTCGTTAAAACATAAACTTTCTTTTATTTCATTTTTCGTTTCTAGTAAAAAAGTTAAATGAATTGAATCCATTTTTATTTTTTTATTCATCAGTTAAATTGATGAACTAAACCAGATAGTTATATGAGTGAGAGAAAACAGCTTAAAAATTCGCAGTAAAAAATGGAGTCTCATTGCCTATGTACAAGAGTTAAATGAAAAGGAAACAACAGTCTATACTGTTTAACCCCAAGCTTTTGATTGATTAGTCATCATGGCTTGAAGCGGGTTTAAAATAAAAGAGCCAACTCTAGAAAATTTTTATTATCTATTCCCATAGTTGTATTACTATAAGAATAAAGAATAATAAGGGATTGAGCAAAAAAGAGTGGATGATTAGGAACACCAAGATACAAAAAGGATTAGTAATGTAAATAATGAAGATTATCCAACCGGATATTTCGACATCAAGAAAATCCAATTGGGGCTTTAAGTTAGTAGAAACGACCAAGTAGTACTCCCCATGATTTCGATCCAGAGTATGCTCCTATCCCCGATTAAGTAAATAACTATCAAGAACGAAGTAATCCTTTACCCTTTTTTACATCTCCCCTTTTTTTTATGAGAAAGGAGAATAGGAACAAAAAAATGGAAAGAATAGAAAACAAAGACAGCTTTTTTCTTTCTTTCCTATCATAGAACTTTAAAGAATTAGAATTCGTATCCTGATTCATGAACTAATGTCTCATTTTTGTAATCAAAAAGAATAGGTTGAAATCTCTATTAATCTATTAATAAAAATTGCTACAAAAAATATTTTATTCAAGGATTAAGTTATTACTCAACTAAAG